GACCAGACAAAAAATCTATAATTGTCAGCAAAGTTGTTTTTTTATTTGTTCTTTATTTAATTGAAAACTTTATTTAATTGAAAATATTAATATTATATTTATATGTATAATTATATTTATATGTATATATTATTTTTTTTTTCATTTTATTTCCTTTTTTTATGCAAATCCAAAAATTCCTCTTTTTTATACATAGGTCGTCGATTCGGCATTGGATAATAAAGGGCAAGGTGCCCTTTATTTATTCTAGTAAATGGTTCAAATCATTTTATCGATATGAGTGTTATATATCGGAAAAATTACCAACTATTTTTTTTTTTTGAAACCATTTCGGTTTTAACGTAGTGGTAGAAAGAGTACCATATTGTGCCCGGACTTCAAACAGTTTAGCTTTAACCATGTTAATGGTCTCACATTATTGGTTGGTTGATAGAGAATCAAAGTTGACTTACCAATGAATAACGAAATGCTATGGTTCTTACATATGATTTATGAATTTACTCAGAAGGAATTCGTCGAGATTATGCACTTTTTTCCTATTTATCCTATACTATAATATAAAAATCAAAAATAATATATATAAAATAAGATAAATAAAGTACAGTAATAAAGTACAGTCGGTTGGATCCAACCTATTCTTGAAATATACAACTCGCACACACTCCCTTTCCAAAAAAAATCAATACACCAAGCACTACACTTAGATTTATTGGATTTGTTGCTAAAATATCGGTATTAAACCCGAAACTCCCGGCAGATGGCCAGTGGCCTAAGGAAACGAAAGAATCGGTTACATTTTTCATATGCTCTCCTCTTATAGATAGGACTAACAAAGAACAGAGTTCTTTTTGTATCACTTGAGTCGTTCTTTTTTATCGATTTCTTTTTCTTAATTTCCGGTTCTTAATGGGAGTAGATTAAATCTATTTATGGAATTTGAGAATTACAAAATTTCTTCTTTTTTTTGAAGTTTCCGATAAGATACTTATTAAGTTAGGTCCTGGGTCTCATGTCAATTGCAAAATATCTCCTTTGTTCAAACACTTCGTAAAAGAAAAGTAAAAATTCCATCGTACTAAACTAAGGACGGGAAGGAAGAAAGCGAGCGAATCCACTAATTCCTCATCCTCAAATCAGTCCTTCCCGGGGTATTGTCGCAACAAATACATAATTGTAGGAGTGATATAATTCACAGAAACAAACGGCAACAAGTTAATAACATAAGAAAAAGTACGTTACGTACTTTTTTACATTTTCATTCTAGGATGAAATTAAACAAAAGGATTTGCAAATAAAAGTGCTAATGCCACAACCAATCCATAAATTGTTAAAGCTTCCATAAAAGCTAGACTAAGTAATAAAGTACCTCGTATTTTTCCTTCTGCTTCTGGTTGTCTCGCAATACCTTCTACGGCTTGGCCTGCAGCAGTACCTTGACCAACTCCAGGTCCAATAGAAGCAAGCCCTACGGCCAATCCAGCAGCAATAACGGAAGCGGCAGAAATCAGTGGATTCATGATGATAGGTTCCTCACACCAAAGAAAAAAATGGTTAATGATACAATCAACCAATGAATTATTACTTATTTGATCACTAAAATCTATTGAGTCGAAGTAACTAAAACTTCGAATAAAAAAAATGAAATTAATAATTAATATAGATAGGGATAACCCCTATATAACTAGTATATATCTAATATCACATATACATTTGTTTCTTTCATAACGCAAACCGCCCACATTTTATATTGAATCGGATTCTAGAATAATTCTTCGAAAGATATACAGGGACTGTGGCTGGACTTATAGACATTCCATTTATCTAGTGTGACCCCCCTAACCCAGCCGCCATTTCGTAATATCGTCTATCTTGTCTCCTACAACTCTAGTCATATATACATAGATATATATGTATTTCTATCTATTATGTTCCCCAACCAAGAACCCCAAGCATGCATTGCCTCAATCGTGGTAAGCTTAAAAAAAAAGACTATTTCGAAAACGAATCAATGATGACCCTCCATTGATTCCCCTATATAAGCCGCGGCTAAAGTTGCAAAAATAAGAGCTTGAATACCACTTGTAAATAATCCAAGAAACATGACAGGTATAGGAACTACTAAAGGTACTAAAGAAACAAGAACAACAACTACTAATTCATCAGCCAATATATTCCCGAAAAGTCGAAAACTAAGAGATAAAGGTTTTGTGAAATCTTCTAGGATGTTAATTGGTAAAAGTATTGGAGTTGGTTGAATGTATTTTCCAAAATAACCCAATCCTTTTTTGCTAAGACCCGCATAAAAATATGCCACTGACGTGAGTAAAGCTAAAGCAACAGTAGTATTTATATCATTTGTGGGGGCGGCTAACTCCCCATGAGGTAACTGTATGATTTTCCAAGGTAAAAGGGCACCTGACCAATTAGAAACAAAAATAAATAGGAACATAGTTCCAATAAAGGGAACCCAAGGACCATATTCTTCTCCAATCTGAGTTTTGCTCAAGTCTCTAATAAATTCAAGGACATATTCGAAGAAATTCTGACCATCGGTCGGAATGGTTTGTGGATTCCGAGCAGCTATGATGACTGAACCTAATAAGATAGTAATTACGACCCAAGAAGTGATAAGTACTTGGGCATGAATTTGTAAACCTCCTATTTGCCAATATAAATGTTGGCCTACTTCTACACCTGATATATCGTATAACCCTTTGAGTGTTTTAATGGAACATGGCATAACATTCATATTGTCCTCTGACAGAAATCGAACTTCAAAAAAAATTATTTTGATTCAACCATCTCTTTCTCAACTCATATACTTTCATCATTAATCATATAGTTAGGATACCAAGAAATCACATAACATAATATCAATATCCCATTTTATCTCTTTTAAAAAATGCAAGACAAGAATAGTAACCGATCCAATAAATCAAAATAATCAACATTAACTAATCTTATTATTCTTAATCATAACATAATCATAATCAACGACTTCTTATATAGCTAGAACGACCCTCACAAATTGCGGATACTAATTTGTTAAGAATCAATCGGATTGAAGCTATAGCATCATCGTTGGCTGGAATCGAAATATCTGCGAGATCTGGGTCACAATTTGTATCGATTAAACAAATCGTCGGAATTCCCAAAATGACACATTCTCGAAGAGCTGTATATTCTTCTTGTTGATCAACGATGATTACAATATCGGGTAACCCAGTCATATATTTGATCCCGCCCAAATATGTTTGCAAAGTAGATAATTTTCTTTTCAACATTGCTGCATCTCTTTTAGGGAGACGGTTGAGTTTGCCCATCTTTTGTTCTGCTCTTAAATCTCTGAACTTATGAAGTCTCGTTTCCGTAGTAGACCAATTCGTTAACATACCACCGAGCCATTTTCTATTAACATAATGACATCGAGCCCTTATTGCAGCCGATGCTACTAAATCCGCTGCTTTATTTTTGGTACCAACAATTAAGAAGTTTTTTCCTCGACTTGCTGCATCAAAAACTAAATCACAGGCTTCTGATAAAAAACGAGCAGTTCTAGTAAGATTTATAATATGAATACCTTTACGCTTTGCAGAGATGTAAGGGGCCATTCTAGGATTCCATTTCTTAGTACCATGACCAAAATGAACTCCTGCTTCCATCATCTCTTCCAAATGGATGTTCCAATATCTTCTTGTCATTTTTCCCACGCTTTCTCTTTTTTTTTTTTTTTACAAATAAATAATTGTTCCTACGGAACCTTCTACCGGGATTGACCGTTGATACACAGCCCAAACCATTAATTTTTTTTATTACTTAACTTAATTTCTGAATTTTGTTTATTACCAAATCAATAACTAGAAAGTAAAAAGAATAAATCTCTCTTTAGGAATTATGAATTCGTGTAAATGATTTTTCTGGTGTGTCATGGAAATTGCTTGGGGCACAAGAACAAAAAAATTCTCTATGGTGTACCAAAATATCTCTCATTTCCAACTCGAATAGATTTTTCTTTTTGATTTCCAAATGAATCTTTTTGTCTTGTCTTGAACGGTGCACTAATTTTTTGAATCCAGTACCGACAGGGATAATTCCCCCCAGAACAACATTTTCTTTCAGACCCTTCAACCAATCAATACGACCCCGTAGAGCAGCTTTTGCTAAAACTCTAGCAGTTTCTTGAAAACTTGCTTCGGATATGAAACTTTGAGTATTCAGAGATGCCCTCGTTATTCCCAATAAAATTGCCCGATAACAGATCGCTTCGTCTAAAGCACGCCCCGCTCGTTCCGCTCGCAACAATCCAATTAATTCTCCAGGTAAAAAAACATTAGACATTCCATCTTCTGAAACCAACACTTTTGATGTTACTTGCCGTACAATAATCTCTATATGTCTATTATGGATCTGGACCCCCTGGGATCGATAAACCTTTTGGATCTTATTAACCAAAGAGATACGACTTTGGGCTATGGTTAGCTCGGCGCCAATTAAGAATCCCCAAGGAATTCCAAGAATTCTTGGTATACGTTCGTTCCAACCTTCAACTCTCCTTTCAAGGTTCATCGATATTGAACCAATTGAACGCACTTCTAAGATTTGTTCCACTTTTGGAAGACCTTGCGTTATGTCACCAGATCTGGATTTTTCATATATAAATGTAACTAATGTATCTCCTTCAGAAAGGGTTTGCCCATAATGTCCATGAACAGTCGCTCCTGGAGTGGCCAAATAGGGCTTAGCTGATCTTATAATTAAGGAGTCAACATGAACAATTAAAATTTGGCCAGATTTTTTTATGTGTGGTCCATATTTAACTAGACATATATTTTCACAAAGAAATTGTCCAATGCTAATTATCGTAGATGTCTCTTCACAATAATTGTGATGTAGAAAGCACCAATTTAAATGGAATGGATTCAAAATGATATTATTGCACGGACTGGGATTTAAAATCCTCCTATTTTCATCTATTAAACAGTATTTAAGTACTTCAAATACTTGGAAAGTCTGTTTAAAATTGTCAAATAGCCAATATTTGTTTAACAAGATCTGATTATGAGTTATTAAATGGTAAGATGAATAAAAGTTCATTATTTTAGGTACAATAGTACCTAAGGGGCCCAACAAATCCCTAATTGGAGTTATGGGATTCGATTCTTTTGCTACATTGTTATATTTCGAACCGTTGAATGGACCAACTCGAAAACAATTGAATGATGACAAAATTCTCAAAGATTGGCATTCCTTATTTCGATTCAATAACGTACCAATAGTTCCTTGATGCTGGGTAACTAATGGAATCCTCGTTTTGGAATAAAAAGGATTGATATTGGTGCGACCTAATCCATTAGTTGGAATCAATCCCGAACCCGCCGTATGATACCTTTTTCCGGTATATGAAATAGTACACTTGACTAACTCAATTCTTATGAAATCGCGAATCAGATCATTTGCCCTTACCTCAACAAAGGAAGCATGAGCCTCTTCTATAGAACCCTTTTTTTCTTGGTCCCAATTCAAGACTAAGCAAGTCCGAACTAATTGAATATTTGTGTGATAAATTCCTCGAATTGACTTTCCATTTCCATAAAGGATATAATTGACAACTCTAAGTTGGACATTCTCTTTTTCCTGCAAGAGATCCTGCGGGAAAAGTTTTGCTAAATTTATCCCATCAGCTATTTCATATGTGACTACGGGCCGAACCAAAACAAAATACTTTTTTTTGGTAGGTGTGATCCGTTGGACATAGATCCAATTTTTCAATTTTTTTTGTGATTCCTTAGAATTTTTTTTTTCCTTTTCCGTTCCTGGTGGTATCAAAATGCCGCTGTGTCTGGATATCTTATCCGTCTCTCCGGGAAAATGAATATCTCCAGAAAATATTTTAAGTTCAATACTTTTTTTTTTTCTCTCCACTCGGACTAATCCACCTACTCGGCTTTTTGTATTTGTATTTAAAGCGAGTTGTGTATCTACTCCAATGATACTATTGTTCCGGACCATTATGAACGAAGATCCGGGTAAGATATGCACCTCTTCGGGAATAAAAAAAAACCGATCCACTTTCATTTGGTATTTCGGACTAAATTCTTTTGCTCCTCGATATTCAATCAAATCTTCTTTTTTTACGATTGAATCCACCTCTACGGTCCCATATTTAGTAATTCCCGAACTCTTTCTTCTATATCGTGGATCATCAAAATAAACAATAATACTATTTCTACGTAAAATACCATTTATGGGTATTTCAATCGAAATACCAAAAGAGGGTATTAGTTCTTTCTCTCGTTCTTGATCATATTGTAATGGGATGAGAAATCTATTTCTTCGCCTTTTCGCCAAGAAATCAGAATTTTCTTGGAGAATCGAAGGATATATGAAATTCCAATGACTGTTGGATATGATTCGATCAAGTCTTGAATAGTCAATAATTTCCCTATCTTTTTTAAGAGTACCGGAAAGATCCAACAATTTATGTCTTACTTGATCATTAGTGATTGAGAGGTCAGAGATATATCTTTCGTCGACAGAAAAAGAATGAACATTCATTTGATCTTGATCCTTGTGGATCGAAAAAGACACTATACTGGATCTGTACGGACCTCCTGCTAATATCCATAAATGACTTGTTTTTGGTAATAGATGAACATTACTATATATATATTCAGGTGCGTGGTAGACATCGGTACTCCAGTGCATTTCTCCCTCTGATTCAGAATAAATATGTTTTCGAACCCTCTCTTTAAAATGAAAAGTGGACGTTCCGGCCCGAATCTCAGCAATCACTTGTTCAGATTCTACATATTGATCATTTTGAACTAAAATCAAACTTTTTGGTGGAATATTCAAACTATGTATAATATCCCGACTCTCAATAGTTACATACAAGTCTATAGAACATAGAAAAGCAGGATGCCCATGACGAGTACGTGTGGGATGAACCAAATACTCATTGAACTTTATTTTTCCATTATAAGGAGCTCGTACATGTTCGGCAGTACCGCCTGTGAATACTCCACCTGTATGAAAAGTTCTTAATGTTAGTTGAGTCCCCGGTTCTCCAATTGATTGACCCGCAATAATACCTACGGCTTCTCCCAATTCAACCAGGTCGCCGTGAGTCGGGCTTCTTCCATAACATAATTGACAGATCCAAGATGTATTCCTGCAAGTAAAGGGGGTTCTAATATATATTGGTTGTGCTCGAAAGGTTATGAATCGATTGGCAAGTCCAATCCCAATATCTTGATTTCGAGCGGCAATGCATCGTATCCCCATATATATATCGTCTGCCAATACACGACCAATTAGGGTTTGGACAAAAATTTTTTCTGTCACTCCATTTCGAGGACTCATGGAAATAGCTCGGATAGTACCACAATCTGTTCTACGTACAATAATGTGTTGAACTACTTCGACAAGTCTACGCGTGAGGTATCCAGCATCTGATGTTCGTACAGCAGTATCCACGACTCCTTTTCGAGCCCCGTAGCA